TGATCCCCAAAAAACTTTTCCTTGATACCTAACATAATGAATAAACGGATCCTTGAACAACCTCAGCTTGGTTTGAATAGAAAACACTTCTTGTAGAAGTGTGTTTTTTTTTTCATAGAAGTGGATTCGCTCAAAAAAGACTCCAAAAGATGTTGATCGTAAATGCAACGATTGGTTACGCAGAAACCCGAAGATGAATTCGGATTCGCAGACATGCGAATTATACAGGAACAAGAAAGGTTTTTGATTCCTTTTAAAATTTAAAAAACTGGAAATGGGTTTCTTTAGTGTAATAAAGCTATTCCAATTATCATACTTATAAAGAAAGAATCGTACTAAATGTAACGAAGAAGCATCTTTCACCCAGTAGCGTAGGGTTTGAACCAATATCTCGAGATGGATGGGAATGATTATTTCTATATCTGACACAGAAGTTAAATGTATAAATTGATCTTCTAAAAACGGAAATAAGGAATGAATTGAGCGTAAATTCTGAAATTTTACGATTTTTTTCTTTGCAAAAGAAGATTCTAGTCGTAGAGAAAAAAAAATTTCTATAATTACTGAAAAAGCTTTTGATAGCATTTGAGAATACAAATTCTTGTTGTGCCCCAAAAATGCATTTTTGTTAGAACCATTAGTAAAAAGAGCAAAATGCTTCTGTTGATACATTCGATTAATTAAACGCTTAAGAAGTAGAAAACTAAATTTTTTGTCATAATCCACATTTTCCAACAAAACGGATCTATGATCATGAGCAAATGAAGAAATATACTCTTGAAAAATAAGTGGATATAGGAAGTCATGTTGATGAGACTTAGCAAGTTCTAAATATCCTTTAACTTCCTCCATTTTAAATGGAACTTCGATTTAAATAAAAGATAATGGATTTCGTGGATTATCAAATGATACATAGTGCGATACAGTCAAAACAAGGTATTAGAGGAAAAAATACCCCGGAGATAAGGAAACTGATCAACGGACTCTCTATCCTCTCTTTTCCATATAAAAACTGAGGATTCATTATAGTAGAAGAAGGTGATTAGAAATCCTTTATTTTTTCAACTTAATCGCTCTTTTGATTTTGGAAAATGGATACTTATCAATCTACGGCTTCTTTTACACAGTCATCTCCACTCTAAAAGGGATAATAGTTAGGATTTTTTTAATGGATAATCCATTCATGGGAGAAGCCTTTCCCGTAGCAGGCACTAATATATTTTTAACGTATAATTAGATCGGGTATTCATTCAAATTACGAACATAAGCACGTGGCTTTTTGTTTCCCTAAAATTGGAGCCAAAAGGCTCTATCCATTTATTCACCTGACCCAACTTTCAATTCATTTTTTGCTCCAAGAATTAAAATCAGGACCCAGTTTTCCAGAATTAAATATTCTCAGAATTCTCTAGTGATACGACATGCTATTTTTTCCAGTCATTCCCATTTAGGATCAGTCGTGGTCGTACAAACTCTACCGACGGTACGGACGAATCCCTTGCTTCATACAGATATGTAAAAGACCCTAGTCGCACTTAAAAGCCGAGTACTCTACCGTTGAGTTAGCAACCCCAAACCAAAAAGGAAAGTCTATAAATCCAGTCAAAACCAAACTAAAGATTGCATGACACAATCAAAACACTGAATTAAATTAAAAACTAATAAAAATGAAGAAAAAAAAAAAGAATCTATGGAACAAAGATACATAGATCTTTTTCTTTTTAGTCACGATTTTATTATATTTGTTCAATAGACTGTTGTCAAGATAAATGTTCAGAAAAGAATATAATACAAAAAGGGCAACAAATTGCATTCGAAATTACTAAGAAAAAAAGAAGGACTTGTGTTGGATTGGCACTACATGGATTAGCTACATATCTAAATATAGATAAATAAAAACTAAACGGAAATAGCAAAGACAAAGATGAAAAAAAAAAAAAAAAAAATAAAAATATACTGGGATTAATTAATCAATAAAATAATAAGTTGACAAAGCAAGTTTAATCTCGTCTTTTAGAACTCCAACCAAAACCATCCAATTAAAGTTACAGGGAATATCAAAATTTTCTATTTATAAGATCCAAGTTCTGGAGCTATTCTATTCATTTGAAGATTTTTCTATCAATACATATACATACAAGGTATTTTCTTTCTTATCATGGGATTTTATAGGAACAAAAAAATGGGTTCTGATTAGAGTAAGACTAAGAAAACGAATAGATCCGAGTCATACCCACACTCTTTTTTTGTATTATTTCTTTAATTTCGATTGATTAAGAAAAAGTTCCCTAAATACATCTGCCTTCTTTGAAATATCATGAACAGTTCCTGTCGGTTGAGCCCCCTTTTCAAGGAAATAGAGAAGAGCAGGAACGTTTAACTGGGTTTGATTTCTTATTGGATCATAAAAACCCACTTTACGAAGATCTCTTCCTTCTCTTCGGGCTCGAACATCAATTGCAACAATTCGATAAACAGCTCATTGGGATAGATATAAGACCCCCCCTAGAACCGTATAAGAAGTTTTCCCTTCGTACAGCTCAAGAAAAAATGATTCGAAATTCTATAATTTAATTTGAATGCCAAGTAGATCCCTAAAATCATTAAACAAATAGAATCAAAATAGCGCCCTTTCTTGTTTCGAAAAAAAAAAAACAAAAAAGGCATTCGTCCTCATAACTCAAGTTCGATAACTCTCAAATAGTTCAAAGAATGACCTTAGGAATTTTCGTTATTGAGCGGTCTCTAAACCCTTTCTGTCCCGTTTAGAAGTTTTTTATTCCTCTCTCTAGTTATTAACTAGTTATTAAGACAATTGAAAAAAGTCTTTCCTTGTTCCACGATCTTTTATCTTTGTTTTGAATCCTTAGGTTTAGACATTACTTCGGTGATCCTTAATCATTTCAAAATGGCAGCAACATACCCTTTTTTTAGGCTTTCTTATATCAAAGAATCAAATCAGTCGAATGCTTGATTCCCACTTTATCCACTTTGAATCAAAAGAGTTTTAACAACTCGAAAAACGGGTTTGAAACGTGCTCGAATTTGATCCTTTTGATTTGAAGATACACTTACGAAGTTGTTCCAACTTAGTCATTGGCACTCACCCTAGATCCCTGCCCCTGAGAAATCAATAAATACTTTAGACTTTAGACTCGAGCTCCATCATATTATGGACTATTTGCATTACAATCGAGAGTAATAGAACAGACCAAAAGATGTCGAGCCAAGGGCACTTTCATTGCTATCTAAAATGACGGATGTAAGAAATCCACAGCTGATCATGTCCTTCAAGTCGCACGTTGCTTTCTACCACATCGTTTCAAACGAAGTTTTACCATAACATCCTATAGTTTAGAAATGAAATCATGAGTAGTCATTGGTTTAGGCAGTATTCTGTATATAGGCATTTATTTTACGTATATATGGGTGCGTGGCGAAATTCGTTTCTAAGAACGTCCGCACGAAGAATTCAACTTACATCCCCTATTTAACTCCCAAATTGTATTGTATAAAAATCGAATAGAAATAACATGAATAAACGAGTTCTTTTTAACGAATCCACAGTTTTGAGTCCCGAGAACTAACAGGAAATCATAGAAAATTTTGAAAATACATTTACTACTTCTACATCAGTATTTGACTAAAGTATTTTAACCTATCCTAAGATAGAAAAATTCATCGTTCTTTCATTCTTGTCTACTTCAACTAACGATAGGTTAAGGAAAAGGGTTAAATAAAAAAACAAAAAAATTCCAGTTTTTTATGAAGTGAAAAAAAATCTGTGGAAAATTTTTCTTTTTTATTGCTTTATCTGATTAACGCAATAGGAATCGAACGAGTAAAGGATTTCCGTATCGATTTGCTAAGTTAAACAAGCGTCACCTTAATAATTTAATTATGGATTAACTATTTCAATTAAACCATTGTTACTGAAATAGAACAATCCATGGAAGTCCCCACTTGAAAGTAAATTTCATAGAATCTTTCCATAAAGTGACTCGAATATACGAATAACCTCTTCTCAAAATTGTTATCTAGATTTACAATTATTAATTCATTTTTGAAATTAGAGCAAAAATGGAAATACCTAAAAAAGCGGGTTCAAAGGAAAAAGGCATCTGTTACGGATCTAATTTACTTGACCTTTTATTAATGAGATTTGGCGAACATATAAAGGTATTAAAATGGATACTTTTCGTTATGGATATCATGAAGCATAAATAAAAAGCAGACCTTTTGCTGATTTCTGAAATGCAATATCTGAGCTAGCCTAGGTAGAAAGTATAAAAAAGGATTCGGATTAAGTTTCTTGTTCTTAGCTTTTATTTTACCCTACTAGAGTCTTGTCTGAAGAGACGTAATACCCTTGAATGAAGTCAATTACTAAATACCTTTTGTGTAGAATTGAAAATTTCTTACTAATTCTAATTATAAGTACTTACCTTCACTATGAATATAAAAGAGCATGTTCCTACGATGAAAGGGTTGGACGACTTCTTTTTTTTATTCAAACTAGTGTGATCTATCTTCGTTATCCCTGCCCGAAAAAAAAATATATATATATATAGATATCTCAATTGAGTTTGTAAAAAAGATATGGTTCAGACTCAAATCAGTAGTAGTAAAAAGTCAAAAGAAGAATCAACTTCTATCCAATAAGCTAGCCTTTTGAAAAAATAAAAAAATATTTTTTTATTTATTCGCATATAATCCATATCCTCTGGGACGGAAGGATTCGAACCTCCGGATAGCGGGACCAAAACCCGTTGCCTTACCACTTGGCCACGCCCCACTTCGATTTATATTCTTCACTAATAAACACTACTGTTCGTAGTAGTGGGGCGTCAATTCCATCCAAAATTTCTGATAATTTTGAACAGGCATCGATATAGAATTATATAAAAATTGATTGATCATTACATCGAATTTAATTAAGATATAAGCTATTGTATGAAATTTGAATTTCTTCTATTTTGAATTGAAAATCGAAGGATTTTTGGTTGGGTAAGTTCAAATAAAAAGAAGGTTTTTTGAGTCTATTTTACTTTCTTCACTTTCCCTTATATCAATAACTCAATCAAAAAGCAATTATCTCCAAGAACAATAAATGTTATGCTTAATATTTTCAGTTTGAGCGGTATCTGTCTTAATTCTGACCTTTATTCGATTCATTTTTTATTTGCCAAATTACCCGAGGCCTACGCCTTTTTAAATCCAATTGTCGATCTTATGCCAGTTATACCTCTACTATTTTTTCTCTTAGCCTTTGTTTGGCAAGCTGCTGTAAGCTTTCGCTGAGATATTTAATGCTGTTCGAGAAAAAACTATCCTAGAAAACTGCATGTTTTCTTCAATAAAAAAATTCGAATAATTGATAAGATCCGATAGGGCTGATCTCTTGGTGCAGAAAAAGTTGCGCTAAATCTGGATCACCTCATTTCTTCATTCTGACCCTTTTTTCCAATGAAAAACTCTAGTGGGTTACCCAACAATTTACTATAATTTTGTTTTAGAGATGAAAGACACTTTTAAAAGTCTTCTTCCAAAATATTAGAATTGAATTTTTTAAAATTCAGCTTTTAAAAACAGCTGAATTTCTTAGTATCAAAATTTCTTAGTATCAAAAAAGTTAGGATATGTGGTATAAAAACGGAGAATCTATTCTCTTTTTACAAAAAAAATGATATTGGAGATTGTGTAATGCTTACTCTCAAACTCTTCGTTTACACAGTAGTTATATTCTTTGTTTCTCTCTTCATCTTCGGATTCCTATCTAATGATCCAGGACGTAATCCTGGACGAGAAGAATAAAAAAATAGGAGAAGACTTTTTCCGTTCTTTTGCTTTATGATTTGCTTAGCATTTTTTCGATTTACTCCTTTAACTAGGAATTTTACTATAAAAAAAGGGTTTACTTTCCGATAAATTTTATATTTATTAACGAAAATGAAAAGATAAATTCAACGGAAACGGAAAGAGAGGGATTCGAACCCTCGGTACGAATCGCTCGTACAACGGATTAGCAATCCGACGCTTTAGTCCACTCAGCCATCTCTCCAATTGAAAAAGAATAAGTACTATGTTACATTACTTAACATGTATAAGGTAAGGATTGAAAAGATTTTTTCTTCATTATTTTTCCTTTATTATATAGATCTAAATATAAAATAGATCTAAATATAAAGAAAGTTTAACCGAAATCCCACCCTTTTTTTTGATAAAGTAAGAGTAAGGGCTTTGTGATTCCCACGGCCTGGCCGGGTTAGTACCTAGCCGGGCCTTTTTTTCTTTTAAAAATACTTTAGCCTAAAAGGGACTATTCGCTTTTTTTACTAGATACTAGATATAGTTGGAACTACTTCCTAAAATTTAAAGGATCCTACCTTATTTTGTTTGATAAATGCTTTACGTGAAAAAAAGGGGGTTCCATTTTTTAATCGGGGATTCTTAGATCAGGTATTTTTAGGTTATAAGTTATTTTTTCGAACCCTAATCGGTCCAAACCCCTCCAGCAAAAAAGGATCATTCGAATCCCTTTTTATTTTTTTTATTAAAAAAAAAAAATAAAAATTATATTAATAATTAGAGTCACCTGACAAAAGGCAGAAACACTCTAAGTTTCATGATTTTTACGGATACTGTTAGAATGATTTGTTGTTCGACAAAAACCCATTTCTATACAATAATGACATTGTAGCGGGTATAGTTTAGTGGTAAAAGTGAGATTCGTTATATGAATCCCCTAATAGTTAAGGGGTCCTTCGGTTTTCTTTGTATTCCGAACAAAAACTTCATTTCTTAAGAAGGATTTAACCCTTTACCTCGCAATGACAAATTCGAGGACAAATCCACATTCTCGTGATTTTTATCCAAATTGAAAGTCGAAATTTGAAACTTGGATTATGAAATTACGAAACAGAATCTTTTTTGAATTGGATCACTACTTCCAATTGAATGAGTATGAGTAAAGGATCCATGGATAAGGAAAGTAAAAAAATTTCTAATCGTAACTAAATCTTCTATTTTTTATTTGTCGAGGGAAAATGGAAGCAAAATAGCTATAAAATGATGTCTTTGGTTTACTATAGACATCAAAATATTCCTTTAGCTCGGTAGAAAAGAAGACCCTTCCTCAGGATTCTCTCCACTAGAAATAGAGAACGAACTAACTAAAAAGATTTTTCTAATCTTACTCTTATAGAGGGATCATCTATAAAGCGAGCCGTCTTGAATGTATTCAAGATCGAAAAGCTGACATAGATGGTATGGCTCAAATTTTGTTACTTTTTTTCATTCCCAGCTTAGATCATGTAATTTCTCCATCTTCCATAAAGGAGCCGAATGAAACCAAAGTTTCATGTTCGGTTTTGAATTAGAGACGTTAAAAATCCTGAGTTGACGTCGACTATAACCCCTAGCCTTCCAAGCTACCGATGCGGGTTCGATTCCCGCTACCCGCCTTTTCGTTTTTTTATATATTTATTTACTTTTATATTT